CTGAGATAGTGTGGTAGAAAGAGCTATATATAGCTCTTTCTACCACACTATACAATTGAGTATTGTAGAATATTTCATATTCAAATTCTTATTCTTAGTACATAAAGTTGTATTGTATACAGAAGGAAGTTTTCTCTTATATAGATCAATTGACAATAGATATCTATATCTAAGAATAATATATATTAGACGTACATCAAAATGAAATAGCACTCAAATTCTATATTTTTTCTCTACACCCATTTGTATGCATTTCGATCAATCCAAAATAATTGCAAGCCCAACTGCTTGAATTCCTGATTTTTTTTATATCTCTTCTTATGCTTATGGATATGGATCCGGGGGTCCATCGAAAGAATTAATGTAGGAAGAATAGTACGGGCATATACTCTAATATCATTATATAGTTTATACCATATAAATACCATAACCATATCATATATTCTATAATAATAAAATAATAAGAAAAAAAATCTGAAATAGAATTCAATATAAAATAGAAATTTAATACTAAATATCTATAATAATAGATAGATAAACGAATATGGATAAACTAAATCAAGTCAAGTTTTTTTAAGTTTTCGCAAAACGATCAGAATTGATACAATTATATTCTTCAGTAAATTACTAAATTAGTAATATTCCTAGCTCTAAAGCCCACTCCTTCCCCATACTACAAGTGAAAGAGAAAATGTAAACACTACCATTAAAGCAGCCCAAGCGAGACTTACTATATCCATGTGAATGATGTCCCCTATCTCTATGAAATGAAGGAATTCTTCCATTATTGATTCAAAATCATAGTGGAATCAATGGCGCAGAGTCAAAATAGGATTCTTACTTACGGCTATTGATGAAACAATTTCAGGAATCCACTCATAAAAAGTTCCTATATTTATTATTCAATAGAATTCTCTTGAAATAGAAAGAAAAAAATAGAATGAAAAAAGAAAAAAGAAATTCAATAAAATAAGTAATTAAGTATATAGTAATATAAAGAAAAAGAATATTAGTAATATGAAAAAGTCAAAAAGTAATATAATATGAATAGAAAATATAAAAATACAAAGAAATGAAATAAGAAATCAATAAAATAAAAATAGAAGATAATGAAATATAAGAAATAAGAAAATAAGAAAAAAAGAAGAGCCATTCCACCATTCTGATTCAATTTCTGAGCACTCAGAGCCTCTCGTGAGGCTGGATACAAAGTATCTTCAGTTCTTTCCACAATTCTGAAATGAATTTCCCATCATCCTATCCAATAGAATTTCATCGCAGACAGAGTTAGTAGACACTACCTCAATATTAAGAAAGGTATAGTTTAAAATAATTAGGGAGTCTTTATAGTCTTTTTTAGAATCCTTTCTTCAACCTTAGTAGCCAAAATGGAGTGTCTCTTGGGAACCTTTGGATACCAAGATTTCCGACTTCTTACTTGCTTCTTACTTTCCTAGTTCTGATGTCCAGAATGAATTCTCACTATTTCTTTTATTTGATTCAATTCAGAATAGCCCAAACCAATCATTAATAAGATTGGGTTGCTTCAGATTTATTGGTACCTGTTTGAGCCACACTCAGAACCCAGATTTTGAGAAAAAAGATGACAGTCTTTTATAGGACCTATGGATTCTCAAAATCAAGTATCGACAGACCTAGTCCCTTGCCTATGCTTTTGCGGGGCAAGAATTCGATCAACAGGATTAATAAATTCCAAGTCTTTTTTTGTTGATCAGGCGACACCCAGATTCGAACTGGGGATAAAGGATTTGCAGTCCCCCGCCTTACCACTTGGCCATGCCGCCAAATTAAATCCAAAATGGATAAAATTTTTATTTAGACTATATTATTATATTTTATTTATTCTTATTCTATTTTCTATTTCTATTTTCTATTCCTTTCCTCATTTTGTTTTTATTTGAATTTTTTCCTTTCTTAATTCCTTTTCTTTTTGGATCTTGAATCCCATTGTACTTATCCTTTTCCAAAAAAGAATTCCTCTTTTTTATTAGATCCTTTTTATATTCTTTTCTTCGATTGATTGTATCTCAAAACACGCGTCGCTTAAAAACTTACCTTCTCTTTTCATTTTTCTTACTTTGAATTAGCGAACAGCTATGAAATTTGTATCTCCATTTGTATTCCATTAATGGATTAATGGTTGCAAGATCCAAATGATTTACGACTAATCATTATCAATTATAAGAAAATATATGTGTATATGTAAACCCCAGAACAGTGTAAACTCCAGAACAGAAATTTTGATACGTGGATACTGAGCCTGGGTCTATTTCTTATGCACATATCCCTATATAGATATAGGATCATCGTGCTTGAATTTTTCATTGAATATGAATAAAAAATATACATTATGATAGAGTGTGACCTAACCTATGTTGCGCCAAGTTCAATTATGATAAAAGATGTGATATACAGATAGCTAGATAGCTATATCGGCATGTACTTCCGAAAGATTATTCTTATGACTATTACGTACGCAATTCCATTGTCTTTTCAAAATTCTACTACCAAAAAAGATTTGCGAATTCCTTTTTGAACATTAAATTGCGTGTGCTAAAAAAAGGGAAACTCTATGCTGTTCCTGATTCTTCTGTTTTTATCTAATTCATAGAGAACAGATTGAATCCTGAATTCATTGATTTTTTATTTTTTTGTACCCTGATCGTAATATCATAATAAAAGAATTAGGTAGAAATTGGATCAATTTTGATATTCGATAAAAGACTCCATCAGCCTAAGTGACAGAATTGTTTCCCAAGAATGCTTTCTAAATTTCCATTTCTTTCTATTTGTACTTGGCTCCAATTTGAACTTGCATCGAAAATGCCCTCCATTTCTCTGTCTTGCTTCCGTTCATACGTATGATATATATGGATGGAGTTGACTAAAATTTTATGTGATTCAGTAAACAGAATATCCATTCCATCATTGCTAGATCAATCGGTATGGTTCTATGAATAGTGAGCCAATCCAATAATAATAATGGGATTTTTTCAATAAAGAGGAAACTTCAGATTAAGATGCTCCAGAATGGAAATGAGGGAATGTCCACAATACCTGGATTTAGTCAGATACAATTTGAGGGATTTTGTAGGTTCATTAATCAGGGCTTGATGGAAGAATTTCAGAAGTTTCAAAAAATTGAAGATAGAGATCAAGAAATTGAATTTAAATTATTTGTGGAAACATATCAATTGGTGGAGCCCTTGATAAAAGAAAGAGATGCTGTGTATGAATCACTCACATATTCTTCTGAATTATATGTACCCGCGATCTTAATTTGGAAGACCGGTAGAAATATGCAAGAACAAACCATTTTTATTGGAAACATCCCTATAATGAATTCTTTTGGAACCTCTATAGTAAATGGAATATACCGAATTGTGATCAACCAAATATTGCAAAGTCCCGGTATTTACTACCGTTCAGAATTGGAACATAACGGAATTTCTGTCTATACCAGTACTCTAATATCGGATTGGGGGGGAAGGTTGGAATTAGAAATTGATAGAAAAGCAAGGATATGGGCCCGTGTAAGTAGAAAACAAAAAATATCTATTCTAGTTCTATCATCAGCTATGGGTTCGAATATAAGAGAAATTCTAGATAATGTTTGTTACCCTGAAATTTTCTTGTCTTTCCCGAATGATAAAGAGAAAAAAAAGATTGGGTCAAAAGAAAATGCTATTTTGGAGTTTTATCAACAATTTGCCTGTGTAGGGGGGGATCCGGTATTTTCTGAGTCCTTATGCAAGGAATTACAAAAGAAATTTTTTCAACAAAGATGTGAATTAGGAAAGATTGGTCGACGAAATATGAACCGTAGACTAAATCTTGATATACCCCAAAACAATACCTTTTTGTTACCACGAGATCTATTGGCTGCTGTGGATCTTTTGATTGGAATGAAATTGGGAATGGGTACACTTGACGATATGAATCACTTGAAAAATAAGCGTATTCGTTCTGTAGCAGATCTATTACAGGATCAATTCGGATTGGCTCTTGTTCGTTTAGAAAATGCGGTTCGAGGAACTATATGTGGAGCAATCAGGCATAAATTGATACCGACTCCTCAAAATTTGGTAACTTCAACTTCATTAACAACTACTTATGAATCGTTTTTTGGCCTACACCCTTTATCTCAAGTTTTGGATCGAACTAATCCGTTGACACAAATTGTTCATGGGCGAAAATGGAGTTATTTGGGTCCTGGAGGATTGACGGGGCGAACTGCTAGTTTTCGGATACGAGATATCCACCCGAGTCACTATGGACGTATTTGTCCAATTGACACGTCCGAAGGAATCAATGTTGGACTTATTGGATCATTAGCTATTCATGTGAAGGTTGGTTATTGGGGATCTATAGAGAGTCCGTTTTATGAATTATCTGAGAGATCAAAAGAGGCACAGATGGTTTATTTATCACCAAATAGAGATGAATATTATATGGTAGCAGCAGGAAATTCTTTGGCCTTGAATCGGGGTATTCAAGAACAGCAGGTTGTTCCAGCTCGATATCGTCAAGAATTCCTGACTATTGCATGGGAAGAGATTCATCTTAGAAGCATTTTTCCCTTCCAATATTTTTCTATTGGAGCTTCCCTAATTCCTTTTATTGAGCATAATGATGCGAATCGAGCTTTAATGAGTTCTAATATGCAGCGCCAAGCAGTTCCCCTTTCTCGGTCCGAGAAGTGCATTGTTGGAACTGGGTTGGAAGGCCAAACGGCTCTAGATTCGGGGATTTCAGCTATAGCCGAACGCAAGGGAAAAATCATTTATACTGATACTCACAAGATCATTTTCTCAAGTAATGGGGATACTCTAAGCATTTCATTAGTTATGTATCAACGTTCCAACAAAAATACTTGTATGCATCAAAAAACTCAGGTTCGGCGGGGTAAATACATTAAAAAGGGACAAATTCTAGCGGGCGGTGCGGCTACAGCTGGTGGGGAACTCGCTTTAGGAAAAAATGTCTTAGTAGCTTATATGCCATGGGAAGGTTACAATTTTGAAGACGCAGTACTAATTAGTGAACGTCTGGTCTATGAAGATATTTATACTTCTTTTCACATCCGGAAATATGAAATTCAGACTCATGTAACAAGCCAAGGTCCTGAAAGAATTACTAAGGAGATCCCGCATTTAGAGGCTCATTTACTCCGAAATTTAGACAGAAATGGAATTGTGATGCTGGGATCTTGGATAGAAACAGGTGATATCTTAGTAGGTAAATTAACACCTCAGACAGCGAACGAATCGTCATATGCACCGGAGGATAGATTATTACGAGCTATACTTGGCATTCAGGTATCCACTTCAAAAGAAACTTCTCTAAGACTACCTATAGGTGGAAGGGGTCGAGTTATTGATGTGAGATGGGTCCATAGAAAGGGGGGTTCAAATTATAATCCAGAAAGGATTCGTGTATATATTTCACAGAAACGTGAAATCAAAGTAGGTGATAAAGTAGCTGGAAGGCATGGGAATAAAGGTATAATTTCTAAGATTTTGTCTAGACAAGATATGCCCTATTTGCAAGATGGAATACCCGTTGATATGGTATTCAACCCATTAGGAGTCCCCTCACGAATGAATGTGGGACAGATATTTGAATGTTCGCTCGGGTTAGCGGGGGATCTGCTAAAGAAACATTATAGAATAGCACCCTTTGATGAGAGATATGAGCAAGAGGCCTCAAGAAAACTAGTGTTTTCTGAATTATATGAAGCCAGTAAGCAAACAAAAAATCCTTGGGTATTTGAACCCGAATATCCGGGAAAAAGCAGAATATTTGATGGAAGAACAGGAGATCTTTTTGAACAACCTGTTTTAATAGGAAAGTCCTATATCCTAAAATTAATTCATCAAGTTGATGATAAAATTCATGGACGTTCCAGTGGGCATTACGCACTTGTTACACAACAACCCCTTAGAGGGAGGGCCAAACAAGGGGGACAAAGAGTAGGAGAAATGGAAGTTTGGGCTCTAGAGGGATTTGGTGTTGCTCATATTTTACAAGAGATGCTTACTTATAAATCTGATCATATTAGAGCTCGTCAAGAAGTACTTGGTGCTACGATTATTGGAGCAACAGTACCTAACCCAGAGGGTGCTCCAGAATCTTTTCGATTGCTCGTTCGAGAACTACGATCTTTGTCCCTGGAACTGAATCATTTCCTTGTATCTGAAAAGAACTTCCAGATGAATAGGAAGGAAGCTTGATCTTAATGAATCAGAATTTCGATTCTATGATCGACCAGTATAAACATCAACAACTTCGAATTGGACCAGTTTCCCCTCAACAAATAAGGGCTTGGGCAAAAAAAATTCTACCCAATGGAGAGATAGTTGGAGAGGTGAAAAAACCCTATACTTTTCATTATAAAACCAATAAACCGGAGAAAGATGGATTGTTTTGTGAAAGAATTTCTGGACCCATAAAAAGTGGGATTTGTGCTTGTGGAAATTACCGAGGAATTGGGGCTGAAAAAGAAGACCCGAAATCTTGTGAAGAATGCGGGGTGGAATTTGTTGATTCTCGTATACGAAGGTACCAAATGGGCTACATCAAACTGGCATGTCCAGTGACTCATGTGTGGTATTTGAAACGTCTTCCTAGTTATATTGCGAATCTTTTAGATAAGCCCCTTAGGGAATTAGAGGGCCTAGTATATTGCGATGTGTGATTTGATCAAAATTTTCATTTGACAGATTTGGACTGATAAACTGTCATCTCATTCAATCTGATTGGGATGCCCCCGGCTCTGACATGTATCTTGGGAGGAGGAACATGAAGCTCAGAATTATGGGTGCATTCAAGACTTTAAAATGGAAGGAAAGGGGAATTGATCCATGGTCGATTCCGTAACAGATAATATAGGAATAGTTAGTTATACCTCGTGAAAAAAAAAGACTTTTTGTGGAATTATACATTCCATTTATTTGAGAAAAAAATTCTGTTCAGACAAGCGAATATGGCATGGTTACGGGAGCCTATCTATCGCATATATGCTTCAAGGGATATCATGGCATAACCATCGAGGTGAGTAGGGACCTAAAAAAGATCGAATGGAACAATACAATATATAGACAAATAAATCCTTTACGAGTCCCAAAATATTTCTTTCAGGGGATTCATCATTTGAGGGGAAGTAGACTACTCAAGAATTTCACATTTCCTTTTTTCATAAACATAAATAAACATAAAAGAAAGTAAAAAAGGTTAGAGTGAAAATAAAAAAGAAAATAAGATAAGAATGAATCAATGAAAGGCTGGTCCTTACTGGGAACTTGAGTAAAGAGTAGCTTTTTGTAGGGTTTTCTCGAACAAAGTTTAAAAAGAAGAAGAACCCCTTTTTTTGTTGTAACTACTTGAGCCGGATGAGAGGAAACCTTCACGTCCGATTGTGAGGGGGGGGGAATCCAATCCTATAGGAACCTATCTCGATTTTTTTTTTGCTAGGTCCAT